TCTCCGAGCTCGGGTTATGGAAGAAGGAACCGAGAAGGAGGTATCAGCAACAACTGGTTTTATTACGGGGCAGCTCATGATGTTCATATCGATCTATTATGCGCCTCTGCATCTAGCATTGGGTAGACCTCATACAATAACTGTCCTAGTTCTACCGTATCTTTTGTTTCATTTCTTCTGGAACAATCACAAAAACTTTTTTTATTATGGATCTACTACCAGAAATTCAATGCGTAATCTCAGCATTCAATGTGTATTCCTGAATAATCTAATTTTTCAATTATTCAACCATTTCATTTTACCAAGTTCAACGTTAGCCAGATTAGTCAACATTTATATGTTTCGATGCAACAACAAGATGTTATTTGTAACAAGTAGTTTTGTTGGTTGGTTAATTGGTCACATTTTATTCATGAAATGGGTTGGATTGGTATTATTCTGGATACGGCAAAATCATTCGATTCGATCTAATAAGTACCTTGTGTCAGAATTGAGAAATTCTATGGCTCGAATCTTTAGTATTCTCTTATTTATCACCTGTGTCTACTATTTAGGCAGAATGCCGTCGCCTATTGTCACTAAGAAACTGAAAGAAACCTCAGAAACGGAAGAAAGGGGAGAAAGAAAGGAAGAAAGCGATGTAGAAACAACTTACGAAACGAAGAAGACTAAACAGGAACAAGAGGGATCCACCGAACAAGACAAAGATAACCCAGTTTACGAAGATTCTTATCTTGATACCCATCAAGATAATTGGGTATTGGGAAAACTTAAAGAAGAGAAAAATGAAAAAACTTATTTCTGGTTTGAAAAACCTATTGTCACTTTTCTTTTCGATTATAAACGATGGAATCGCCCGTTGAGATATATAAAAAATGATCGATTTGAAAATGCTGTACGAAACGAAATGTCACAATATTTTTTTTATATTATATAAAAAATTAATAAAAAGATTAATACATAAGATAAATATAAGAATAAATAAGACGATATCCGTCCACCCCCCATGTATTTGATCCCCTCTCCTATAAAGAAACTAGCAACACCGACCCCGTTCGTAATTCCATCAATTATATGTCTATCAAAAAACTGAATTAGTTCAGCTAATCCTCTTACACCCACAGTAAAAATCTTAGTATAAAAAATATCTATGTAACCACGATTATATGACCAATTGTATATACCATTTTTTACTTGGTCGAAGAGAATTCTCTTGGGGCTCTTCTTCACAAATGAATTGACTAAGCCCAAATTCTGTAGAGATGAATAAACAGATCCATATAAAATGGATGCTACAAATAATCCCAAAAGAGCTATACTTACCGAAAAAACTGCATTTTTCAAAAACTCATACCAATCCGAAGAATCCTTCGAATTTTGATGGAAAAAATCCGCGGACGGAGTTAACCATTTCGACAATAGATCAAAATCTATTACTCCTCGGTCAAAATTAATTCCGATTGCTCCAATGAATAAAGTAAATAGTACCAATACAAGCAGGGGAAATAACATAGTATTGTCCGATTCGTGAGGATAGGTGTAAGTGTATTTATTTCTAAAGTAAGTACTAAAGTATCGTACTCTATTTCTTACATTATCATCAATTCGATATATATCTTTTGAAAAAAAAGATACCTTATTATTCATTGTTGATAAAAGTAAATTTCTATTGACTGCTTTTGGTACTTCTTTTCCCCATAAGGATATTGAATAGAAAGAAGTATTTTTAGTGCTACTGTAATTTTGAAAATGAATTCGCAAACGTCCATCAAAAGTAAGTAAATACATCCGAAACATATAAAATGCGGTTAATCCTGCTGTGAAGGAAGCTATTATTGCGAAAATTGGTGAATACAACCAACTATCATTAAGAATTTCGTCTTTGGACCAAAAACAAGCAAGAGGTGGAATACCACAAAGAGAGAGCGTACCTAATAAAAAAGTAATTCTTGTAATTGGAACATATTTTGTTAAACCCCCCATAAGAACCATATTTTGACTTTTATCTGGTGAATATCCAACAATGGGTTCCATTGAATGAATAATGGATCCGGATCCCAAAAACAATAAAGCTTTCGAATAGGCATGGGTGATCAAATGGAATAAAGCGGCTCGATAAGAACCTATACCCAGAGCTAACATAATATAACCCAATTGAGACATTGTAGAATAAGCTAAACTTCTTTTAATGTCTCTTTGAGCAAGAGCCAAAGTGGCTCCAAATAATACTGTTATTACGCCTATTAAAGAAATGAGATTCATTATGTAAGGTATAACTGTGAAAAGAGGAAGAAGCCGAGCTACAAGAAAAATTCCCGCTGCTACCATAGTAGCAGCATGTATAAGAGCCGAAATGGGAGTAGGTCCTTCCATAGCATCAGGTAACCATATGTGAAGAGGGAATTGTGCGGATTTAGCAACTGCACCGACAAATAAAAAAGAAGCACACAGAGTAGCAAATAAAGAATCCACTCCATTATTACGAACTAAGTTATTAACTATTCCGAACAAATCCCGAAATTCTAAACTACCAGTTATCCAATAAAGTCCTAAAATTCCTAATAATAAACCAAAATCCCCTATACGATTGGTTACAAAAGCTTTTTGACAAGCACTTGCCGCAATTGGACGTGTGAACCAAAAACCTATTAATAAATACGAACACATTCCTACAAGTTCCCAAAAAATATAAATTTGTATCAAATTGGAACTAGTAACTAATCCCAACATAGAAGTATTGAAAAAACTCATATAAGCAAAAAATCTCAAATATCCTTGATCGTGAGACATATAATTGTCACTATAAATAAGAACCATGATTCCAACAGTAGTAATTAATATTGACATAATAGAAGTAAGTGGATCGATCAAGTGTCCGAACTCTAAAGAAAAATCATTATTGACAGTCCAAGACCATAGATATTGATAGATAAAATTTCCATTTATTTGCTGAATAGACAGATTGGCCGAAAACACCATAGCTATACTTAGCATCAAAACACTTGGAAAAGCCCACATACGACGAATATTTTTTGTTGCTGTCGGAATAAGCAGAAGTCCAAATCCTATTAACATAGAAACTGGAAATGGAAGAAAAGGTATTATCCATGCATATTTATATGTATGTTCCATAAAAAACAAATTTTCATTTTTTTTTATAATTGTTTCCGATTCACCAATTCTTATCGCTTTCGAAAGGAACAATAAAAAAATCAACAAAAAAAGATATGAAATACCTCAAATATTTTGATTTTTCATTATTTTCACTTTTTTCAGATATTGAAAATATTCAAAAAGTTCTAATTCGTTGGTCAAATGATATGACCAAATAGCTAGCTAAGAGTAATTACTTAGTTATTAACTTTATTAACATTAACTAAAAAAAGATATTTATTAAAATGGGTAATATGAGATTTTGAATCATTCTACAACAACTATACTACCATTCTATTCTGGCAATATGTAACCATATCATATACTATAGTATAGTAAGTAACCATATCATATACTATAGTATAGTAAGTAAAAACAATTATACCAAAACAGTATAATATGGATTATAGTATGCATTAATAAATCAACAAAAAAAAAAAAGACCTAATTATTCTAGTGAATTTTTTTGTAGTAATTATCTAACTCATTGCGGAACTGATTGATTGGATTCCAATCCAATAAGAAAGTATCAGAAATCTTATAATACTCCCTACCTCGTGTAGAACTGAATTTTTAAAAAACAAATGAGTTCCCCTTCTTAGGTAATGGAATGTCTTGTTTAACATATTAACTACTAGTTGTAGTTAAAGTTTGAACTTAAATTATAGACACGGCACTATGAGCTTATTCAATTAGAACTAATAGTCATAAAAATTCCTTTTCTAATTTTCCCTTCTTTATCCTCTATTTTTTCCTTAGTGTGTTATACGTGACATGCATGTATATATTCATATATAAATAATACATTTGTATTGTATGTTAAGAAAAAACGATTATCGACGGAATTAAGTATAGAAAATGACTAAAAAGAACAATCCATTTTGAGCAATACATGTCTTTCACATACAACAATAAAAATGAGTAACTTTTTTTTGAATGGCAGTTCCAAAAAAACGTACTTCTATATCAAAAAAACGTATTCGTAGAAATATTTGGAAGAAAAAGGGATATTTAGCTGCCATAAAAGCTTTTTCTTTAGCAAAGTCAGTTTCTACCGGAGATTCAAAAAGTTTTTTTGTGCGACAAACAAGTAAGAAAATCTTGGAATAATCTGAATTTCCATGGCTCAAAGAACTTCCAATTTTGGAATAGGAATAATTCCCATTAACTAATGTATTGAACTCCTCAAGATTAGTTAGAACTAGCTGCTATAATATGTAGAATACGAATTTATCTGTCTGCTGGTTCTAAGCATTATTATTATTATTTTCATTTTCTTTTCCCAATAGAAAAAAGAAAGATTTTTTCTATTGGGAAAAGAAAATGAAATTGTGATGGATATAAAAACTCTTTTGTTTTAGTATATGCCTAACTCAAGACCTAATTGGTTTGATATTATCATAAATTCGAAATTATGTACACAACAAAGAACAAAGAGTATTATTAATAGTTAATTAATACTTAATGATACTAAGAAAGTATCGAAATTGTTAGAAAAATTCCTTTAATTTAGTAATTAAAATGTGATACATATGAAATCCTATTTATTTCATTTTGTTAAGTGAGAAAATCAATCTCTTTGACGATTTGTTTTTCATTTATCTGATTTCACGAATTCAAAATAAATAAAGAAAAAATAGAAGAAGGGGGCAATTCTTATCTTAGTCTCTATCTCGATGGAAAACAAAACTTTCAAGTTCCAATTGTTCCGGGAGAACTTAGTATATATATAGTGCGTAAAAGTTGACTGTTTAAACTGAACCTACAATGACACTAACCAAGAATTATTGAAAATGAATTGAGTTTAAAGGAGCTCTTATTCATCCGTTCTAATGTTTACTAAACTATATTGAATCCTTGAATCTAGATCTAGACGATTCAACATGAATTGACTATTATTATTTCAAGCAAGCCGCTATGGTGAAATTGGTAGACACGCTGCTCTTAGGAAGCAGTGCTAGAGCATCTCGGTTCGAGTCCGAGTGGCGGCATACTCAAAAAGAGATACAATGAATCCTATAATGTATTTAATTCCCGATTTCAATTCTGTAATGGGACCTTTTTTATGTATGATATTTGCGACTTTAGAACATATATTAACTCATCTTTCTTTTTCGATCATTTCAATTGTGATTACGATTCATTTGATAACCCTATTAGTCCACGAAATCATAGGGTTACGTGATTCATCGGAAAAGGGAATGATCGCTACTTTTTTATCTATAACAGGATTATTAGTTACTCGTTGGATTTCTTCGAGACATTTTCCATTAAGTAATTTATACGAGTCATTAATCTTCCTTTCGTGGAGTTTTTCCATTATTCATATGATTTCCAAGATATGGAATCATAAAAATGATTTAAGTGCAATAACCGCGCCAAGTGCCATTTTTACCCAAGGTTTCGCCACATCGGGTCTTTCAAGTGAAATGCATCAATCGGCAATATTAGTACCTGCCCTACAATCTCAGTGGTTAATGATGCACGTAAGTATGATGTTATTGAGCTATGCAGCTCTTTTATGCGGGTCGTTATTTTCAGTCGCTTTTTTAGTCATTACATTTCGAAAAAACATCGATATTTTTTGTAAAAGCAAAAATTTGAAAATTCAGTCATTTTTCTTTGGCAAGATCGAATACTTGAACGAAAAAAGAAGTGTTTTTAAACACACTTCTTTTCTTTCATTTCGAAATTATTACAAATATCAATTAACTCAGCGTTTGGATTATTGGAGTTATCGTGTCATTAGTTTAGGGTTTACCTTTTTAACCATAGGTATTCTTTCTGGAGCAGTATGGGCTAATGAGGCATGGGGATCTTATTGGAATTGGGACCCCAAGGAAACTTGGGCATTTATTACTTGGACCATATTCGCGATTTATTCACATACTAGAACAAATCAAAGTTTGCAAGGTACGAATTCGGCACTTGTAGCTTCTATAGGATTTCTTATAATTTGGATATGCTATTTCGGGATCAATCTATTAGGAATAGGTCTACATAGTTATGGTTCATTCACATTAATATCTAATTGAATAAATTCCATGAGGAATACATAAGAACATCGTCCCATATATAACGAAATTTTGTGCGAGTTTTTGAGAACCATTTGAATGATTTCTTGAGTCAAATGGTTCTCAAAAACTTGGGATACATCTTATTACAATTCTAATTCACTTTATTTTTTTGTGTTGTACAGCGAATGATTTCAAAAATCTTAAAATAAAATTCAAAATTATAAGACTTTGCTTTCTGTCTCATTAATGAAAACAAAACTATCTATAAAAATAATTAGATAGGATAGCTTGCACTTTGTCAACTGATAGCGAGAGAACGAAATCCGGAAAAATACCAATTCCTATTACGGGTAAAAAGATACAGATTGAAACAAATAGTTCTCGTGGCCCAGAATCCCAAAAATTGGAGTTTGGAGCATTGAATAATTTGTATCCATAGAACATCTGACGTAACATAGATAATAAATAAATAGGAGTTAATATCATTCCAATTGCCATTACAAAGGTAATTAGCATTTTGGGCATTAAAAGATATTTTGGGCTGGTAATTATTCCAAAAAATACTACTGATTCCGCAACAAAACCACTCATTCCTGGCAATGCAAGAGAAGCCATCGAGAAACTACTAAACATGGTAAATATTTTTGGCATTGGGATGGATACCCCCCCCATTTCGTCTAGATAAACAAGACGTATTCTATCACAACTCGTTCCCACCAAGAAAAAAAGTGCAGCACCAATAAATCCATGAGAGAGTATTTGTAAAATGGCTCCGTTGAGTCCCATGTCGGTTATAGAACCAATTCCTATAATTGTGAAACCCATGTGAGATACGGAAGAATAGGCTATTCTCTTTTTAAAATTGCGTTGACCGAACGAGGTTGAAGCTGCATAAATTATTTGCATTGTCCCTACTATCACCAACCAGGGACAAAATATAGAATGGGCGTGCGGTAATAATTCCATATTGATCCGAATCAATCCATATGCTCCCATTTTTAATAAGATTCCAGCTAGAAGCATACATGTACTGTAATGTGCTTCTCCATGGGTATCTGGTAGCCATGTATGTAGGGGTATAATCGGTGATTTGACGGCATAAGCAATAAGAAAGCCCAAATATAATATTATTTCTAATGTCACAGGATATGACTGATTAGCTAATCTTTCAAAATCCAATGTCGGTTCATTGGAACCATATAAACCCATACCTAGAACTCCTATTAAGAGAAAAATGGAACCCCCCGCAGTGTACAAAATAAACTTTGTAGCCGAGTACAAACGTTTCTTTCCTCCCCACATGGATAAAAGTAAGTAAACAGGAATTAATTCTAACTCCCACATGATAAAAAAAAGTAAAAGGTCTCTAGAAGAAAATAATCCTATTTGACCACTGTACATTGCTAACATCAGGAAATAGAACAATCGCGAATTTCTAGTAACCGGCCAAGCTGCTAAAGTAGCCAAAGTAGTGATAAATCCGGTCAGTAAAATAGGTCCTATGGAAAGTCCATCGATTCCCAGTCTCCAGTGAAAATCAAAAATATTTATCCATTTAGAATCCTCCTCTAATTGAATTAACGGATCATCCAATTGGAAATGATAACAGAATACATAGGTTGTTAGAAGGAGTTCTCCCATACAAATACATTGAGTATACCACCTAAAGACTTTATTCCCCCTATGAGGGAGAAAGAAAATTGAAGAACCCGCGAATATCGGCAAAACTACAAGTATTGTTAACCAAGGGAAATAACTCGTGATAAAGACAAGATACGTTTTGGCCAAAAACCCGTGCTCGGAATAATATATTTTATCGAGTACGGGCTTTTGTCGGTAAAAAGGAATCAAATGATTCAAGTGGAGTTTTTTATAACGTATCAATAAGATAGACCCATGCTGCGAGTTGTTTCATGCCATAAATAAACACGGACACTCAAAAAATCTGTTGGACAGGCGGATTCACATCTCTTACAACCTACACAGTCCTCGGTTCTTGGCGCGGAAGCAATTTGCTTAGCTTTACATCCGTCCCAAGGTATCATTTCCAATACATCTGTGGGGCAGGCTCGTACACATTGAGTACACCCTATACATGTATCATAAATTTTTACTGAATGCGACATTGGGTCTATAAATTCCAGTTTTGAACATAAAAAATTTCGATCTGGTAAAGTAAAATCAGTAGTAAATGAATTATATAATTGATATTGTAGACACCAGACGAATCGGTGGTTTATCAAAAAAATCTTAAGAATTAATATTTTTCTAAATCTGTTCATGAGAAAAGACCAAGAGACTTTGATTTTCGTTTCAACAACCATGATCATACAAGTCACATGTGAGACTTCACATTGGCCAACGGATCGTCAATATTTCAATATCAATAGTAATATATTTCCACATTACTATACATATTACTAAAAAAAAAAAAAATGAAATAATTAAAATAAAATTTTTTATATATTTTTTTTATATATTTTTATATTTATATATTTTTATATTTATATATTATAAAATTTATATAAAATTTATATATATATTATATTATGTCTTTATTTATATGATAGTTATGACTAATTATTCAACAAATTAGATTGATTGATACGAGTTGATTTTCTGTTACGATAGATCGATGAAACAATAGCTAGCCCAATAGCTGCTTCCGCCGCCGCAATGGCTATAACAAAAATTGAGAAAATGTCTCCTTTTAATTGGCGACTATCAAATATATCAGAAAATGTTACGAGATTAATATTAACCGAATTTAGTATAAGCTCAAGACACATAAGTGCTCGAACCATATTTCGACTTGTGATCAATCCATAGATACCGATCGAAAATAAATAGACACTCAAAAAAAGTACATGTTCGAACATCATTGACTAACTCCTCATGAACCCCGATTCATTTCAATATGAACAACAATTCAACCGATTTGATTGACTAGAATCGAGCAATTACAGAAAAAAAGAAGTACTTACAGTAGATTAAACTAAAAACTTTCCCTTTTTCATTTGATTTTTAATTTCTAATAATTTTATTAATTCTAAGTATTTATTTTATTATTGACGAGCCATAGTAATTGCGCCTATCAAAGAAACTAAAAGAATTATAGAAATGAGTTCAAACGGAAGATAAAAATCTGTTGATAAATGAATTCCAATTTGTTGAACGTTACTTAGAAGGTCCTGCTCTATAATCTGGTTTGATCTTGTAGTCCAAATAATTCCGTACCATGACGTATCTGGGATAGTAGTAATTAATGAAAAAAGAATACTTGTACAAACCAGTGAAGTGACCCCATCTCCAACAGCCCAAAGATAGGAATCGTTGGAATATTCTGAACCATTCATGAACATAACAGCAAATATGATTAAGACATTTATGGCTCCCACATAAATAAGGAGCTGTGCGGCAGCTACAAAATAGGAGTTTGATGGAATATAGAATAAGGATATACAAACAAGAACCAATCCCAATGAAAAGGCAGAATAAATTGGATTGGTAAATAATACTACTCCTAGACCTCCTAATATAAGAAATGATCCCAGAAACACTACAAGTATATCGTGTATTGGTCCAGGTAAATCCATTATGTATAACAGATAAATAAGTCGAAATATTTCATGACCTTACTAAATAGTCCAGGAAAGAGAAGGGTGTTACCCTTATTTTTTTCTTGTATATGATGGGTTCCTAATTGAATTAAAGCTTAATATGGATTAACGTAGATATAGATAAAGTTATTGGCCAATAATACTCTTTTTTATCTGAAAGAAAAAAGAAAAGAATAGTTGGAATTTCATATTTTGAAATCATCACGAAAACATATTCTCGCTTTAAATCAAAGAGTAATTCTCAACAATCAATAGTTATTAGTTATTATTTGTTTTGTAGTTTCCGACCAACCAAAATAAAAGAGACTTGGCTCCTTTATCTCAAATATTTCAAAAGAAAATCTTAGTAATCGGTAATCGTTCTTGAATCAAGGGGTTTATCTTTTTCCATTTTGATTTGAGTCGAATTCATAACTGTTTGAATTGTGTAATCTCCAATTACTGACATTGGTAACCGACCCAAAGCAATTTGATTATAATTCAATTCGTGACGATCATAAGTGGAAAGTTCATATTCTTCAGTCATCGATAAACAGTTTGTTGGACAATACTCGACACAGTTACCACAAAATATACAGACCCCCAAATCAATACTATAATTAAGCAATTGTTTCTTTTTAATATCTTTTTCAAATCTCCAATCAACAACGGGTAGATCTATGGGACATACACGAACACATACTTCACAAGCAATACATTTATCAAATTCAAAGTGGATTCGACCACGGAAACGCTCTGATGTGATCGATTTTTCATAAGGATATTGAATAGTTACAGGTAAACGGTTTGTATGGGATAGGGTAATTATGAAACTTTGACCAATGTACCTTGCAGCTCGTATTGTTTGTTGGCCATAATTTATGAACCCGGTCACCATAGGGAACATATTGTGGATCTCCGTGAATAAATTGATGTTTCTTTCTCTTGTTTGAGATCGTTTATGAATCTGGAATATCGTTATCCTATTCTGTTATTTATAGTGAAACAAGTTGGGAAGAAGTTGTCAATAATAGATTACCCAAAGAAATAGGTAAAAGAAATTTCCATCCAAGATTTAATAGCTGGTCCATTCTCATCCTAGGTAAAGTCCATCTTGCTGTGATAGGAATGAACAGAAACAAATAAGCTTTAGCTAATGTAATAAATATACCAATTGTCATTCTAAAGACTCCAGCCATTTTATTTATTCCGAAAAGTTCAGGAATGGATATGTACGGAATAGAGAAATTCCACCCGCCTAAGTAAAGAACTGTTATAAATAATGAAGAAACTAATAAATTTAGGTAAGAAGCAAGGTAAAATAGAGCGTATTTTATACCTGAATATTCCGTTTGATAACCTGCTACTAATTCCTCCTCTGCTTCTGGTAAATCAAAGGGTAATCTCTCACATTCTGCTAGAGAAGAAATTAGAAAAACAATAAACCCTATAGGCTGACGCCAAAGATTCCACCCCCCAAAACCATATTTTGACTGTGCCTCAACTATATCAACTGTACTTGAACTATTAGATAATCATAGTCGATAATAACATCACTGTTCGCATCGCTATTTCAAAACCGTACATGAGACCTCAGCTTCATACGGCTCCTCTATGGTCACAAATAAATGTAAGGACTTGTTCGGTATTATCACTATCTTTAGATAGTAAATAGAATAAATATACATCGGGAGTCAAAAATTAGACCAATGAAATTCCGTCTGCTAGAATAAAAAAAGGGTGCTTCCGAATTGATCTTATCCTTTAGAATTTCAATTTCTCTTTGTTCGGTAATAACTTAATCCTTCAATAAAATACTCGTTATATCAATAAATATGTTCTATCAATAACTATAACTATAAAGAAAAACTATAAAGTATAAAGAAAGAATTTGAAAGAATTTGGCATTAATTCAAAATTCATGATAAGAATTCCATATGTATGTATAGATATGGGTGGGGAAAAGAAATAATAAATAAAGATCTTTATTTATTTTTATTATTTTTCATTTTTCTCATTCTATTTTTGCATTTCATTTCTTTTGTTCCTGTTCTTCTTTCTCAGAGGAGGGAGTACTCTGAAAAACAATACAATTACAATAAAGGATTAATTCGTTTTTGATAGTCATTTCTTTAATCAGTGAATAGGAGCATACTCTAGATCGGAATCATGGGGAAGTACTGCTTGGTCATTTCTACCAACTTAAAGTCCTCATTATGATTCGTTTTATCCACAGTTTTCCGCAAAAATACCCTTTTTTGATACCTTACGTTATCTCCATTACTAATCTTTTGTGTACCTTGGTGTTCCTAACTGTCCACTGATTTTTGATTGATCCCCGGTATGGTAATACATACAAGATAGTAGTGGAAACCCCATACAGTTGATCTTTTGTACCCGCTTCAAGATATGATAATGAGTCAAAGAATCTTAATCTTGGGGTAAACAGTTTACACTGCTTATGTTTATATTCTTGTACATAGGGAACGAGATTTTATCTTCTTACTGCAAATTTCTAAGCAGTTTGATTTTACTCATATAACTATCTAGCTTAACTCATCAACCCTAATGATGAATAAAAAATGAAAATATCCATTCAATATATTCAACCTCTTTACTTTATTTCTAGAGAGGAGGGAAAATAATCATGTTCCAACGAATCACACGTAGAGATATTGATAACACACAGAGAGTTAATGGTATTTCATAACTAATAGATTGAGCAGCAGCCCGTAGACCACCTGAAAAGGAATATTTATTATTCGATCCATATCCTGACATAAGAAGTCCAATAGGAGCAATACTTGAAATGGAGATCCATAAAAAAACACCTATACTGAGATCGGCCAAAACAAGGTGATATCCAAAGGGAATTACTAAATAACTTAGTAGAACTGATATGACCGCTATAGACGGTCCCACGCTGAACAAACGAATATCTCCTCTGGATGGGAGGAGGTCCTCTTTAAAAAGTAATTTGGTCCCGTCCGCTAGAGCTTGAAGAATTCCTAACGGGCCGGCATATTCAGGCCCAATACGTTGTTGTATTGCTGCGGATATTTCTCTTTCTAACCACACAATTACTAGTACCCCTATTGTGATTCCCAATAGAAGGGTGAAAATAAGAACAAAGATCCATATGAGTCCATAGACTTCTTTTAAGGATTCCGATCTAGAAAAAGAATTGATAGCTTGTACTTCTACTTCTGTTGTATCAATTATCATTTCAACGATCAACTTCTCCCATAATGATATCTATACTACCTAGTATCGTCATGATATCAGCCAATTTCATTCTTTTAACTAGTTGAGGGAGAATTTGCAAATTGATGAAACCGGGTGGACGAATTTTCCATCTCCAGGGGAAAACACTACTATCTCCTATCAAATAAATTCCTAATTCCCCTTTTGGGGCTTCTACTCTCACATAAAGTTCTTGTTTCGACAATTCAAAATTGGGTGAAAGTTTTTTAGTAATAAATCTATATTCAAAATTATTCCATTCGGGATTTTTTGCTCTATCAAAGCGTCGAACTTCTAAATTCTCATAGGGTCCTCCGGGAATTCCTTCTAGAGCCTGTTGAATAATTTTTATAGATTCCTTCATTTCACCGATTCGTACTAAATAACGAGCTAGTGAATCTCCTTCTTTTTGCCATTGGACTTCCCAATCGAATTTATTATAACACTCATAATGATCAACTTTACGAAGATCCCATTGGATTCCAGAAGCTCGTAGCATCGGTCCTGATAAACCCCAATTTATTGCTTCCTCTCCACCAATAATGCCCACTCCTTCAACTCGTTCCAAAAAAATTGGATTCCGCGTAATAAGTTTTTGATATTCAACAATTCCTGTTAAAGAATAATCGCAGAAATCCAAACATTTATCTATCCAACCATAAGGTAGATCGGCAGCAACTCCCCCAATACGGAAATAATTATGCATCATTCGCATACCTGTAGCGGCTTCGAATAGATCATATAACAATTCCCTTTCTCTGAAAATATAGAAAAAGGGAGTCTGTGCACCGATATCCGCCATAAAAGGTCCAAGCCATAACAAATGAGAAGCTATACGACTCAGTTCTAGCATAATTACTCTAATGTAAGTGGCTCTTTTAGGTACTTGAACACTTTCCAATCGTTCTGGTGCATTTACTGTTATTGCTTCTGTGAACATAGTGGCTAAATAATCCCACCGTGTTACATAAGGCAAATATTGTATAATTGTTCGATTTTCCGCTATTTTTTCCATCCCTCTGTGTAAATAACCCAATACGGGTTCACAGTCAATAACATCTTCACCATCGAGAGTAACGATCAGTCTAAGAACACCATGCATTGATGGGTGGTGAGGACCCATATTAACTATCATGAGATCTTTTCTTGTAGCCGGTACAGTCATATCTTTTTTTCCTTAATTCATTATTCCATGAATTTATCAAAATGAGGTTCATCAAAATGAAAAATCTAATAACTACTATTAACTAATAACTAAAGAACAAAATTCAAACCAATCTTAAAATTAACGAGTTTTTGACTCCCGAATACCCAACTGACCAATCAATTTCTTATAACGTATTCTATTTTTCTTTGACAAATAATCTAGCAGCCGTTGACGTTTTCCCAGAATTTTTCGTAGACCTCTTTGCGACAAAAAATCTCTTTTATGTAATTCCAAATGTGAAGTAAGTCTCCGTATCTTATTGGTGAAACTGAATACTTGAAATTCAACAGATCCGCAGTTTTTTTCTTTTTCTTGTCGAATAGCTGAGATGAATGAATTTTTTACCATAAAAACAAGTTTTTCTATTTTTTTCGTGGATTTGACCGATCAGGAAAAATAATAATTTAATTATTATTATATCAGTTATTTCCAGTTATTTGAATCTAGATACACAAAAATTTTTGATTTCTTCATATACAATATATTTTTTTTTTTTATTTTATCCAAATCAAATTCCAAATCAAATTCAAAATTTGATTTGGATAGAAAGGGATGATACATTTATGCATTCAGGGAAGAGAATAATTTTTTTTTTTTACCTAAAAAGAGGATTCTGTCGATTTCTTACTAGATCCAATGGATACGTAATTAAATCGGTATCATGTACCAGAATGTAACATAGCGTATGCATATATTTTTCGGCTTTTATTTACCAAATATCTTCTGCGATAGATATATAGGAAATATACTATTAAGTGATTCTGAACCGTGGATACATATGTATTCTTGACATACTGAAACGACTGCCGTTATTGGTATCAAACCAGTAACGATTCATACAAGCAAAATCTTCTAATCGATAATTGGGCCAAATAAACAATTTGAATTTAATGAAATTTTTTGCATCTATATTAAGATGCTTTTCCTCGTTCAAAAATTGTCCACAGTTTTTTATGTTGTTTTGATTGCAAAATATTGAATTTCTATTATCCACAACATTCCAATTCCGGGAATTGAAACAAATTTGAATTCTCAATTCTCTACGACATCTGGGGGATAGAATACTTTCAGGAACAAGGAAATCATAATGATTTTTGTTTCTATTCATAAGCGTATTGCTGTGTCGTGCAACGGATCCATCAAAATTCTTTTTATCAACATATCCATTTTTTATTATGCATTTTTCATTAATTTGGTGCTTATTCTTATCAACCAATGAAATACCTACAGTTTGATATATAATATATTTTCTATCTCTTTTCATAGATAGACGAATTGGTTCGATAATAAATATTCCCCTTTTTATCAATTCTGTAAGAGTTAGGTCTTTTTGAATCAACATTACATACGGATGCATTTCTCCTCTTTGAATTGAGGATATAGCAATTTCCTTTGGATCTATCAGTCTAAGTAGAAGACAATATACCTTGATATTATTGATCATTCTTTGACTCAAGGGGTCATCCCATCTTAATTGAAAAAGAAAATATTTTTTTAGGAAAAAATTAAGTTCTGCTTCTTTTTTGCTCTTGGATTGTTTTTTCTTTCTACCCTTTTTAATGTCTGCTCCCGTGTAATCTTCTTTTACATCTTTCTTTTCTTTTTGTTTTTGTAGATCTGATACAAGATCTCCTTGACCTTGTTGTTCGTTTTTTTTTTGGTTGGAATTTTCTAATTCAAGATATGCTTTTTTATTAGTTAATATAGGAAGATTTTTTTTTTTATTTACGTCGATCTTTTCACTTTGACTAATATTTTCACAGAAATTAAAAATTAGTAATTTGATTGGTATGATCCACGGTTTAATCTTATACGCATCAAAAAGTAGCACAAATTCTGGGAAAAACCAAGGTTCTATATTTGATATGGTACGATATAACTTTTCTTGATTCATTCCCATCCAATCAAAAAAAATTCTTTTTTGATTGGATGGGTTGATTTTATGATGAATCGTAAAAGAAAAAAGATCTTTTTTTTCAAATTTTTGAGAATTTTTAGTTTTAGCATTTTGATGAATCTTGGTGTCGATATGCGTATTGGTCCAGGTCTCAATATCGATATGATTTCTAATACAGAAATGGAGAATTCTCCAATCAAAAATTTTTCTATCTATATTTTTGTCTGTATCAATAATAGATCCTTTTTCTAAATAATAACTAATAGATATACTTATCAATCCATAAAATGATTCGGGTTTCGGTGTATTGAAATTATATGGAATTTTTTTGTCCTCTACTTGTAATGCTGATCCATAAATATAAGAGTCCTTACTATCCACATAATTTAAATATTTATATGATAAAAGATCATATCCGTAATGCTTTTTCAATTTGACTTTTTGACTCATCAACGAATCCACCGCATAGTAATTTTGTTTCATGTAATGAATTAATTGGTCTTTTTCTTTTTTATATAAATCCAATTTCATTGAGTTTTTCTTTTGAATCATACGACATTGATTGACTCTATTTCGCCACTTTTTCGCTACTAAGTGAGACCACTTAGTCTGAGATAAATTGTATTGATAATGACCCCTTAACCAAATTTTCCATTTATTCATTCCATACTTATCAATTTTCTTATGTCTTGATTGGGAATAAAATATTCCTCGTGTCGTACAATAATTCTTGATTATATCCTTAAGAAAAGAATAGGTGCCGTGATGTTGAAGTACAGATCTCAAATGATACCTGTTAAGTAATTGATTTTGTGATAATTTGTAAAATACATATGCTTGAGACAAGGAAGATAAGTCACAATAAATATTAGAATTATTATTAATGTTAGTATTAGAAAACGACTTTTTTATAGTAGAAATAAAGTTCATTGTATTTTGATTTGTGTTCTCAATTCCTTCTTGATTCGTTTCGTCGTTGAAAATGGATTTATTGATGATTTTTCTTATTGATTCAAAGAAAAGTTGTGCATTGATCCTTGGAATCTTAATGATACATAGTAATATATCCGTGTATATTTTTTCAATGAAGGATTTCATAAAATAATACGATTTGCGTATTAATCGGATATTTTTTCTTTTGAATTTTTGCCAAAAATCCTTCTGTGATTCCGATCTTTTATCATCACAAGTTAGAACTTTTTTTTTCTTGTCTTTTGTGATTCCTTCTATTTGAGTCCTAATTGTGGTTGTCTTATTAGCAAGATCTTTCATTTTTGTTTCTATGAGTAAATAATTTTCATTTACACAACTCGTGGATCGAATGCGAATGGTCGATTCGCGGATAATCTTATTATTTATATTGGAATCTTTTCTGTTTTCATTCGATTCATATACTTCCACCTTCCTCAATTTCAACAAGAAAAAGGGGTTTCTTTTTTCAAGTTCTTTCATTATTAGGTTTATAACTAGAACTATTTTGGCGACCCACCTTGTTTTTTCTTTTGAAACTTTTAGAAACCGCTTTTTTCTTTCTTTGAAAACCCTTATAACTTGAAAAATTTTCTTTTTCACTTTTATCATTTTTTTTTCGAGTTCTTTAAAAATGGGTTCAAAGAAAGAAGGTCGTTTTCGGGGAGACCCAAAAGGTAGTTCTGCTTCCCTTCCCCAGACTGTTAAAAAACAAAAATTATCTTTTTTCTCTTTTTTAGTAATTTGCTGATCTCTATGATGAGATCGTATCTTAGATCTTCGCCAAGGTTTCAGACAGAAAGGAAATAGAATCTTTATTTGAATACCATCTGTTAACCAATTTTTGGGAAATTCTGTTTCTGATAATTGAACACCATTATAGGTACATTTAACATGCATTTCTCTATTCCATTCCTTCAAATCCTCGTACCACTCGTGGAATTGCAATAATAACATACGTCCAATATTTTTAGCTATTATCAATAAGGGCAATATAACGTATTTTCTAAGAAAAGATTGGGTTACTAACATGAAACCCCTTATTGCTTGAGTAAATATAAAAGTATCCCAAGCTTCTGATATTGCTATTCGTTCATTTTCCTCTTCTTTCTCTTCATTTGTTTTCTCCTTTTCTTTTGTCTCTTCCTCCTCATCAAAATAAGAAATTTGCAATTCTGGGGTTTCCCCTACCCAATTCCTAAAAACTAGATTAATCGTTTCAGAGATATCAAAAAACGAAAAAAAAAATGTTTTGTCTATTCGATCCAAAAAAAGTGGAGAATGTACATTTGCTTGAAATATTTCCCAAGTAACTGTTTTACGTCTTTGAGCACGCATGGATCCTTCGATTATACCGCGGCGAAAATCTGATTGTTGTGAATAACGTATCAAAGCCACCTCCTCTTCTTCATCACTAGTGTTAGTATTACTAGTAGTATTATTACTAGCCCTGGAATTAGTACTTTGATCATTATCAGTATAAATTACCACGCGTTTGCCTTTTCTTGAACGAATTTCAGGATCCTCCGCCGATTCTTCTTCATCTTCTTCTTCCTCTTCTTCCAAATCGTCTGTCAATTTGTATGACCACCGAGAAACCTTTTTACTTATTTCTTCCATTCCAATGGATTTCTTTCTAATTCTTGTTAGATCGTTTGGATCGGTTGTAATTATATCGAATACAAATTTAAAAGATTTTGCTTGACTTTCTGAATCAATTCCTTGCGCGCGTTTAAAAGAAAATTTTTCGATTGAGGTTAACCCGATGGAATTCAATAAAAATTCCCCGCCAAAGTCAAACTTATTCTTTTGATGTTCAAATTCTCTAGAATCTTTATGAAATAGACCATGAATCTTATTTATCCAAAACATTTCTACGGTATCTTTTGTTGAAGTTATTAAATTATTCATGATTGCACGTGAATCAAATTTTTTTATTGTTCCTCGATGAGGTCCGTTCAAAAAAGGATCATACATTTTTGGCAAGTATTCTTGTTCATTTTCATCATCGCATAATCTAGTCCTTTTTTCTAGCATATCTAAAGCAAGAGATCCCTTCTCTTTTTCTAGTTCTAGAATTTTTATTCGACTTATCAATTCATTGTTCAAGTTGTATTTTTTTTGTTTATTGGTATAAACCCAATAATTATACAGGTTCTCGTGAGATAGTTTTTCTGTCGTGTACAAAGAAATTTTCCGTTCTATCATTTCTGAAAAAGTCGATAAACTGGGCGGATATGTAAAAGATATTATTTGTTTTCCATCACTTGGGCATATATAAAAAAAATATTGTGACATTTCGTTTCGTACAGCATTTTCAAATCGATCATTTTTTATATATCTCAACGGGCGATTCCATCGTTTATAATCGAAAAGAAAAGTGACAATAGGTTTTTCAAACCAGAAATAAGTTTTTTCATTTTTCTCTTCTTTAAGTTTTCCCAATACCCAATTATCTTGATGGGTATCAAGATAAGAATCTTCGTAAACTGGGTTATCTTTGTCTTGTTCGGTGGATCCCTCTTGTTCCTGTTTAGTCTTCTTCGTTTCGTAAGTTGTTTCTACATCGCTTTCTTCCTTTCTTTCTCCCCTTTCTTCCGTTTCTGAGGTTTCTTTCAGTTTCTTAGTGACAATAGGCGACGGCATTCTGCCTAAATAGTAGACACAGGTGATAAATAAGAGAATACTAAAGATTCGAGCCATAGAATTTCTCAATTCTGACACAAGGTACTTATTAGATCGAATCGAATGATTTTGCCGTATCCAGAATAATACCAATCCAACCCATTTCATGAATAAAATGTGACCAATTAACCAACCAACAAAACTACTTGTTACAAATAACATCTTGTTGTTGCATCGAAACATATAAATGTTGACTAATCTGGCTAACGTTGAACTTGGTAAAATGAAAT